TAAGAAATAAACTAACCAAACCATGGATAAATCCAAGCGAACTTTTCTTAAATCCAAGCGATCTTTTCGTAGGCGTTTGCCCCCGATCCAATCGGGGGATCGAATTGATTATAAAAACATGAGTTTAATTAGTCGATTTATTAGTGAACAGGGAAAAATATTATCTAGACGAGTGAATAGATTGACCTTGAAACAACAACGATTAATTACTATTGCTATAAAACAAGCTCGTATTTTATCTTTGTTACCTTTTCTTAATAATGAGAAACAATTTGAAAGAACCGAGTCGACCACTAGAACTCCTAGTCTTAGAGCCAGAAAAAGATAGGTTTACTCTTTCTTCACTTGAATTCAAATCCCCATCCGAACTCAAAAGCGGATTGGTCTTTTGTTGGAAAAATCCAAGAATCCGAATTGAATTCTCGTGTCGTAAGAAAAAAAATAATAATCTGGCAAGAATCAATTTTTTTATTGAACGTGTTGATTCATATTTATTTTGACTACTTTATCATATTTTATCATATTCTATTCATTCATTTTTATTCGACCTTCCCGGAGTTCATTCTCCGGGCAACTCCGTTTAACCGGTGAATTCCTTCCAACTTACTTCTTTTATGATCTCATTGGAAATCATATAAAGACAATTCCTATTTGAGATAGCTATTTGTGCAAGTATTTTACGATTAAGAAGCAACTGTCTTTTGTACAGATCATTTATTAACCTACTATAACTATAGCATACCCCCCTTTCACGAATTGCTGCATTTATTCGAGTGATCCACAAACGACGAAAATTAATTTTTTGCTTATCCCTATCCCGATGAGCCGAAACCAAAGCTCTTATTTTTTGTTGAGTAATAGTTCGAGTAAGTCTTGAATGAGCCCCCCGAAAGCTTGATGCAAATAAACGAATTTTTGTTCTACGTCTCCGAGCGATATATCCCCGTCTAATTCTGGTCATTGAATAAATGAAACTTTAACGAATAACTAATAGATTTCCTTTCTTTCAGTTATTCTTTTGCCCCTTTCCTAGTATATTAATAACAAAACGGATTTTTCCAATGTATAAACTAAAAATTCCAATGGCTTTGGCTACTATAACCTTCCCAACCACGATTTTTTCTAGGCATTTCACCTCGAAATACGATATACTAGGTATTAAAAAAAAAATAGCATGATAAATAAATAGTGGATTCCATCGTTTCTATGGTTACTTCTTAAACGGTGAGGTCTTCTCTATACACCGGAGCCTTTACTTCATTTAATCAATGTTATTGCTAACTTGTATAGTTCACATTCTTCGGCTCTACCCAGAAATTCTCCAGTAATAGGTCTTTCACAACGAGCTCTACCTATACAGTAACGGTATTTAATTATGAAAGTTGGCTGGGTAGCTGACCTTGTTAGTCCGTTCTTGCAAGAGGGGTCTATGTTAACTAAGATTTCCTCCGCTTAATGGATAACCATTTGCTACCAATGGAGAATTGCTTCTCATCTTAAATTGAGGTGAGTGGTTTTACACCAATAGAAACCATAAATTTCATACAAAATAAAAGGAATATGATCAATTCTCCTTCTTTTTAGATAATAAAAAAGAAATGTAGTTCATTTTTCCGTTCTATCCTATTTGATCATTTTTATTTGAACATTGTTCTCTTTCCTTTGTTCTAGTTCATGATCTGAACGAGTCGCACATACACCCTAGTACATGTTCCTCGACGCTGAGGGCATCCCCGAAGCGCGGGGGATTTTGTGACATTTCTAATTGGCTGTCTTGTATTTCTAATAAGTTGTTTAATCGTTGGCATGTTGAATCATATACATAATGGGCTGGTTTAGATCGATCCTAACCGGATGATTATGAATTACTTTTATTCAATAGAATAGGAAATAAAAATCATTCATCATAGAATATTAAAATGAAACTCGGCAGGGTTAATTTTAAATTACGAATTGACGCGAAATCCAGGCTATTGTCATTCAACCGCTACAAGATCAACAATTCCATAAGCTTGGGCCTCTGTTGCTGACATAAAAACATCTCTTTCCATGTCTTCGGATACAACCCATAAAGGTTTACCCGTTCTTTGTACATAAACCCTTGTGAGGGTTTCACGTAGTTTCAGCAGTTCTCCCACTTCCAGGATGAATTCTCCCGTTGCTACTTCAGAAAAAGAACCAGCAGGTTGATGGATCATTACCCTGATGATATAAGATAATAAAAGGTTTCTCTAGATGAGGGGAAGATAAAAGAAAGTAATAAAAGAATAACAAGAAAAAAAAAGATAGAATCGAACAACCGTACGGGCATTATGCATTGCATACGGCTCTACAATCAAATTGACCCTTACCTAAAAAAATAGGATCGATCAGACCCCGATAGGTAAATGATCAACTTACCACCCTTCCTTTCGGAGGAATTCAAAAATACTATGATGGCTCCGTTGCTTTATATATTTATTATATTTTTTTGTCTGTGATTTGTCTGTTATTCAGCAATCCCAAAGTTGCTTTTTTGTTTGATCAAATAAACTAAGGAAAAAAAGAATTTTGTTTTTTTTCGCTCTATACTCTCTAAACTATAAATATTCTTAAGAGACCTCTGGTGTGAAAAAAAGTTTGTGACGCTGAACTGGACTTCCGATAATAAAATAGGAAATACCTTTTTCTCATATTACTCTCTCGATACATAATCTAATGTTTCGAAAACAAAATTGATTATATCGAATTCAAAGTGCCATGCTATTATTACTTAATATTCATATTTCATATGGCGAAGGCATAGTCTTCTTTTTTCTGTCAAATAAAAGCCTCATTGGCGCCAAGCGTGAGGGAATGCTAAACGTTTGGTAATTTCTCCTCCGACCAGGATAAAAGATCCCATTGAAGCGGCTGATCCCATGCATATTGTATGTACATCTGGTAGCACAAATTGCATAGTATCATAAAGAGCCACCCCCGGTATTACCCATCCGCCAGGAGAGTTTATAAACAAATACAGATCTTTAGTATCATCCTCGATACTAAGATATATCATAAGACCAATAAGTTGATTTGAGATCTCGCTATCAACCTCTTGACCTAAAAAAAGTAATCTTTCTCGATAAAGTCGGTTGATTAGGGTCAAATTGTATCCCCCAGGAACCGTACAGGCGCCTTTTGACGCATACGGTTCAAAAAAAAAAGAGAATCAATGTGTAGATTCCAATACTTTTTCTTTTTTCATAGCAATAACTTATAATAAAAGGATTTTTTTTTTATTTTTCACGAAACCTGAGTTTGTGTTCCTTTCTTTATCCTTATATTTATTATATATATATATATTTATAACGTATAATATAAAATAAACTTATCCAATTAACTTTTCATTGATGGATTGTTTCATCGAGATTCAATCCAAATCACGATGTCATTTTCTTGTTCTTAAATGGGCCTCTTTAATCTTTTTAGGTTTATGCTCTACTCCGGGTAAAGATCCGCCCGATTTTGATTTGCACATATAGTACAAATGCTCCCATTACCACTTCTTTTTGTTATCCCTTCTTTTTTTTTTCAATTCACGCATTCCGTAAAATAGTTGACGGCTTCATGCATATTACTCGATTGATTGATTAACATAAGAGTTTGAAATAACTTCTACTTACAAAAAAGGATTTTTTTAAGAATAGGAAATAGGAATCCTTTATGATATAGACTACTTGGTTTTTTTAAACGGAGCCTGGATACTTCAATGTAGTAGTCCAACTAAGCCAACCATAAATTCTTCTAATTTAGAATAGTAATAATAATTCGAATCCCCCCCAAAAATGGATCTAATTGCACTTCACGCTCCAAATTTTTGATGATTCAATGAATCTTTCGTGGGCGAAACAGAGGATATCTCGATTGGGGAGAAAACGGGAAAATCCCATATGACCCAATATATCTGACAAGTCGCACTATATGTCAACCCAAGATGCATCTTCCTCTCCAGGACTTCGAAAAGGTACTTTTGGAACACCAATAGGCATTAAATGAAAGAAAAAAGAACTAAGTACTATATTTTACTTTGATGTGGAAACGTAACAAAGCCTTTATTATCTTTAGAATTAAATTATTGTACTTTATCCTACTCTAACTCTAACTCTAATTTTATTCATAAAATTAGAAAAATTTATAAAGAAAGTAAGAAAAAAAGGGAAAATGATTACGAATAGTGTCCTCTAATGATGAACAAGTATGGGCACATTCGCTCATAGAAAATGGCATTAACCTCCCCATTGCGTATTGGTACTTATCGAGTATAGAATAAATCTGCTTCTCTGTGTTCCTACGAACAAAACTGTTCCATTATTACCAACAGAATAGAACAAATATGAACCCTTACGTTGAAATAATCCACTAAATAGGGGGGTCCATAACATAGTCATAGTATAGTCTTTTCCAATGCAATAAAGTTACGTAGTGTCTTTTTTCTTTCATAAAGGGGTATTTCCATGGGTTTGCCTTGGTATCGTGTTCATACCGTTGTATTGAATGATCCCGGACGTTTGCTTTCTGTTCATATAATGCATACTGCTTTGGTTGCTGGTTGGGCCGGTTCGATGGCTCTGTATGAATTAGCGGTTTTTGATCCTTCTGACCCTGTTCTTGATCCAATGTGGAGACAGGGTATGTTCGTTATACCCTTCATGACTCGTTTAGGAATAACCAATTCATGGGGCGGTTGGAGTATCACGGGGGGGAGTGTAACGAATCCGGGTATTTGGAGTTATGAAGGTGTGGCTGGATCGCATATTTTCTTTTCTGGATTGTGCTTTTTGGCAGCTATCTGGCATTGGGTGTATTGGGATCTAGAAATATTTTGTGATGAACGTACAGGAAAACCTTCTTTGGATTTGCCAAAAATATTTGGAATACATTTATTTCTTGCAGGCGTGGCTTGCTTTGGTTTTGGTGCATTTCATGTAACAGGCTTGTATGGTCCTGGCATATGGGTGTCCGATCCTTATGGGCTAACA